TTATGCTATTAGCTATTCTGTTGATTCTTTTCCAAACAGGAACCACCGATTTACAAATTTTATTAACCACAGAATTTAGTGAGCGGCGCCAAATCTTTCTATGGATTGCTTTTTTCGCCTCTTTCGCCGTCAAAGTGCCTATGGTACCAGTTCATATTTGGTTACCCGAAGCTCATGTAGAGGCACCTACGGCAGGATCCGTCATCTTGGCGGGAATTCTTTTAAAATTGGGAACCTACGGCTTTTTAAGATTTTCAATACCCATGTTTCCTGAAGCGACACTTTGTTTCACTCCTTTCATTTATACTTTAAGCGCGATTGCTATAATATATACTTCCTTGACCACTTTAAGACAGATCGATCTTAAGAAGATCATTGCTTACTCCTCAGTAGCTCATATGAATCTGGTGACTATTGGTATGTTTAGTCTGAACATACAGGGAATTGGAGGTAGCATTCTACTGATGTTAAGTCATGGACTGGTTTCTTCAGCCCTTTTTCTATGTGTTGGTGTTCTATATGACCGACATAAGACTCGACTTGTTAGATATTACGGAGGTTTAGTGAGCACCATGCCGAATTTCTCTACCATTTTCTTCTTTTTCACTTTGGCCAATATGAGTTTACCTGGTACTAGCAGCTTTATCGGGGAATTTCTCATCTTAGTAGGAGCTTTCCAAAGAAATAGCTTAGTAGCCACATTAGCAGCGCTTGGGATGATTTTAGGCGCGGCGTATTCCCTTTGGCTATATAATCGTGTGGTTTCTGGGAATTTAAAACCGGATTTCCTCCAGAAATTCTCCGATCTAAATGGTAGAGAAGTTTTCATATTTATACCTTTTCTTGTTGGAGTTGTTTGGATGGGTGTTTACCCCAAAGTGTTCCCGGACTGCATGCATACATCCGTAAGTAACTTAGTGCAACATGGAAAATTTCATTGAGAGGAATCAGCAAAGAAAAGAAAAAGGGTCAACATCTTAATGTGTATTTGAGAGATTGTCCTCGGGCTGAAGAGTGCCCACATCTAAATAAAGTATGAAAAAAATTATAAAAATAAGCGAGAACTTCTTTTTCATTTTGGCAAAAAAAAAGAAAGCTAAATATAGGAATTTTTTTTTGGGGGGGGGTGGTCCACCGACAGGGACAACTGCCAGCAATTGAAAGAAAGTTGCGAACAGACAAAATGAGGATGTTTGACACCTCGATTGTCCCGAAGCCCTCTCATGCGAATTAAATCAACTTAGTCAATGTTTTGTCCGGTTTTACTGAAGGCAAAAAGAGCCTGAAATTGTCCGGCACCTTCGCGCGCATATGTACATTCCGTCGTTAAAGTGCTCCTACCTTTCCTTTTCAAGGAGAAGCGGTTGAGAGCAATCGAGAAGAGCTACTCGACTCAAAGACGAGAGGAAGCGAGTGAAAAGGAAGGATAGGGGGAGGAAGATGACTATCTAAAGCCGATAGTCCAATAGGTCCTTGTAAGGCGAGTGGAAGGAAGTGACTCGACCGATAGGTTGAGGAAGTCGGGCAGGTCTGGAGGTAGTGCCTCCTAAGAGAGATGATAACTGCACCATTCAAGATCAATGCTTGCATCCGGAGATAGATGGGCGAAAGATGGACGAAAGCCCTTGAAAGTGGAACTGATTCTTATCTGGTTGTTCAAAGCCTGCCTACTTTTGATGACATGAGATTCAAGACCCCCTTAAATAAAGTAAAGGCAGCTGATCCCGATTTCCTTGATCCTTCATCTGGCTGGGCTGTCGATAGAGTAAGCTGGATGTGCTAGTCGATCTTGTAACCCACGAAAGCTCAAGAAAGAGAATGTCCTCTCAAGGCCGGTCTTTCAACCGCCTCCTTGAAAAATCACCTGACATTCCTCTAGTTAATCTGTCGCGGGGTAGGGAGGTCCCTCTCTAGTTCAGAACCTTTCTTCCAAAGCCTCCCCCGATTCTACTTTTGGCAGGCCATGGTGCGGATAAAAGCTTATGGGTTTTCTCCTGCTTATTCATTAGGGCGAGTGGATGTCAAGGGAGGGGATCATAGTCTTTCAACTCATCTGGAATATCACGGAGCAGCTTCGTGTCCCTGTTCCGGTCCCCGATGCAGCCCCGTCATCAGTAGCTAAAACCAAGGTCGGCCCTCCCCCATAAGGCCCCGGAAGTTGTATCTTATCGAGTGGACTTATCAGCATCACGCTTCAAAAAAAGTGTCCAACTCTGCGCGTGACTCGCATTGGCAACTTTATCCCACCCTACATCAGCCGGTGTGTGTGAGCTTCGCTCCTTATAGCTATAGCTCTACACCGCCGCCGGCCACTTTCGTTCCTCTACCGTATCCATTGATGGGATTTCTTCTCGACTGGCGTATTACGCACTCGGGCCAATCTACTACACGCTAATAATGGTCTTTTGGATTTAATATCCTACAAAAATGGAAAGTGGTTGGCCGTTCGATCGAGTCCATCCCTTGAAGTCGTACCCTCCCAGGATGCATGAGTCTTCCGCCGATTGACAGAAATGCCGATTAAGCAATTCCTCCCATCCCGATAAAGGGAGTCACCCGTGATTCGATAGTTCCATTTTCCGCTGATGCAGGCCGATTGGGATCCCAGCAGTCAAACCACTGTCTTCGTTCCTCACCCTCCTTCCAATCAAATCTCTTCTAAGGTGCCCGGAGGCAGGGGAAACAAAGGAGGGATTGATCGACCAACTTGAACAGATCCATAACCTGGTTCCATCTGTCCTGAATGAGGGAATTAAGGCGGGTATAGTCGAACTGGTTGATTCTAGGGTGATAAGCAGCTGTATCCGTATCAAGCCTACCATCTCTTCTCACGAAAGTCTTTCCATCCCGTCTCCGAATTGAAATATCTGTGGCCCTGCTTCAAAGCCCATCTACACACTCCAGCTGCCTCCTTTTGAGCTAGTCAAGCAGGCGTTGAACACGGACTGAGACTCTCCCGCCCCTTCGACAGCAATTCCTGCACTTGACGTCGGATCTCCTCATTCCCAAATGGGGATAAGCGAGAAGCCGCTTTGCAGGGTAGACTCACTCCTACCTGCAACTAAATCTGCTTCTATATCCTCCTCTTAGGGGGTAATCAAGCCGGAAGAGTGTTGCGGAAAGATCTGCACTTCCCTTTTACAACATAGGAGGGAGGGGGTAAGGTAAAGTTGAGATAGGATCGTAAACCGCCAACCTTACGCATCCGGTTGATCGAATGGCATCATCAACAATAAAGGTGGACTTCAATTGACGCGATAAGGTGTTAGAAGCACCCTGACGGGCCAGGGTATGCCGATGGTTGGAGGGCTACTTAACATCATTCTCTAATAAAATAAGCCCCATGAGATCATCCCGTTGCACCCATCACGCAACGTTAGAGGGCTGGGTCCCCTCCCAAGTCAAGTTATAATATAAATATAAGGTAAGCGCTGTGCTAAGTTTAGAAGTCCGTCTATGTTGATTCAGTTGCAGTTATTCGCCTTTATTGATTGCGAGCCAGAAGTTTTAGTTGGTTTCCTTTCATTCACCCTCTCCCGCTATCCTAAGCCTTTCTTTCGTCCTGCCATTCTTTCTGCTAGCTATCTAGTGGGAGAAAAAAGAGAAGCCCCTCCTATTGTATTGGCGTGCTATAAAATATAATTTGAGTGATAGGCCAATGCTAAATGTTCCATGTCGTTGGATAGCCGGTTCGAGGGCAAGGAAGGAAGTTATCATTTTGAAGCCTGCGAGCTAGTAATTCCTCTCCTCGATAAAATGGGCATACCTTTAGATTTCCTTCGCTTCGTAAAGTAAACGACAATGGAAAGAGTGAAAAGTGTAAGTTGCCCCTCCTAGGGTTCCAATTTTAGTTTGAGGTTACATTGGAGTCTCTTACTAGTCCATTTCTAATCCCTTTTAGCCAGTTTCCTTCTATCCCAGCAGTTGTACCAATTGCAACAGTCTTAAGACCATTAGTTGGAGTGCTAAGTGCTGCTTTGGCAGTCGAGTTTTTTCTTACACCCAGTGCTACATCTAGAGGTCCAGTCCCCTAGGTCATTTGATATCTCTAGTCGTTCAACAAGCCAGTTCTGTTAGATCGCTTACAGTCCCCGTAGTGTCCAGTAGCTGTCTCTTTTTCTGACCTTAACCTTAGGCAAGCGAAAGACAGAGGCTTGATCAAAGTTAAGATATCTCCATACGGTGGGAGTTGCTATCCATATAGTTCCATGGCTGTTCTACTTGCAATTGAGAGTTCTCTTGCACCCGCTTTCCAGCAGAGTAAGGGGCAAAAGGATCTGACGCAAGTTGGAGGATCGCCAGAAAGCTAGGGTTTTTCTTATCCCTTATTATCCTTTTCTAAGGAGTTAACGATATCTCGCTTAAGGAGATATCTAGCCAAGCGATTCACCTGATCCATACACGCCAATAGGCGGGTTTGAAGAGAGTAAGTAAGAGTAGTGGCATTCAATCAAAAGGATAAGTAAGTTCGCAATCCAGTGATAAAGTGAAAAAAGGTGCTTTTTTCTGCCCTGGTGAGGATATGCATATAATATTTTAGGTATTAGAGTGCATCAAGATTATAGGTTAAAGTTTCTAATCTATAGGATTTATTCTGGCTTCCGTAGGACTACTAACTAGACTATGCTTTATCTCCGGGCCTTTGCTAAAAATAAAAAAACGTTGGAAGGAAATCTGTGCGAAGGCTTTCCGCGGGTAAGGCAAAGGTAGATGTAATATTGCGATATGTGTCTGACCTTGGTAATTCCTTTATTTACCTAGTGGGTCTAACTTGATGTCTAAGGAAGAGCCCTAAAGAGCCTGCCTAGTCCTTCTCGAATCCTGAGAGTTCTGTTCCATTTCGTAAGCGAGCGTTCAGTGTGAAGTACTTCCATTCGCCCCTCCTCCAATTGCGGACTCCTTGTCAGTCAAGCGCAAGGGAAAAGACTAGCAAGCCAATTACAGTCTTAAGGGCGCTCATTGGATCCAGTTGGAATTTTAGTTCTCTTTGCTGTTGTGCC